GTCTAATTTTCTTTCTATCTGACAGGACAAACTAATAGGAAGGGATGGTTCTTTCATTGCATTGATAGAAGTCTAACTAGAAAAGGATCTCTCTATTACTTTGAGAAGAGAATCGTTGGTTTGACCGACGGAAAGCATGGGAGAAAGAAAGATGCACAAATAGACGAAAAGAAAGAAGAGAATGAGTCACAAGATAAAATGAAAATGAGTTCTCACTCTTATCATTTTCATAACACTGATTGACGATGGCCCGAATCCGAATCTCACCTCAGATGTTCATCTGGCCCTCGTTCTCATTCTTTGTGTTATCACGGGCCCGCTTTAAGAACTTCTTTTTATTTATAAAATCGGTAATCTCCCCATTGGGGTCGTTTTCCCTTCTGGTCTGGCCTTCTCATTGTTCCCAATTCGGTTTATTAGCTCTTCCACACATTACCGGTGGCGAAGGCACTCCCCTTATGGGCGGAAATTGCAGCCCCTCTTTCGCTTGGTCAATTAGGGAGCCAATCAGTTCGGCTAACTCCATTTTGATCTTTCTTACTTCTTCATATTTTTTTTTTAGATTAAACTATTCCTGTTGTTCTGGGCAGGTCGAGACGCGGTCGCTTCGAAGAGCTGGCACCGCTTCCATCGCCTCCGACGGAATGAGAACAGCCATCCATAAAAGACATGAAAAAAGAATATAATGGTACAACAATGAAAGCGGCTGCCCAAGTCAGGCTCAACTCCATAAGGGGGCGCTTCATCAACAAGAGAAGGATATTTAGAAAGGCTAGCATAAGAAAAGAAAAAATGAGCTTTCTTATTTATTTTCGCAGAAACATGAGTTGGCTTTTACAGTATCTATAGAATGTAAGAATCATTTTATGCGAGGAATTCTTCGTTGGTGGTAAGTTAGCCGTGAATGGACTCTAACTCTAATGGCTGAGCTAGGTATAGATGCTTACCAACCTCAACATCCCGTGCAATTGAGATTTTTACGTTCCATATAGTTTGAGGAGACACAAGGTTCTAGAGGACCATATCAAAAGAAGAAATTCAGATAAAATCTATCATCGGCTTGGCTTGCTTCCTAGGGGTTTGGGGAAGTTTTGGAAGTTGTGAAGGTCCTCTAAGGTAACTCTAGGGCTCGGGGTCCAGGCCAAGCGGAGGTCAACAGAAGGTCAACTCGCTTCAGAAGGCTGGAGGTAACCTAAGATTCCTAAATGCAGGGGTCTCATGCATTCCAAGTAGCTGAAAAGTGACAACTTGGATGTTTGAAAGACCCGTCGGGTTCGCTCGGAGACTAACTCACTCGTCTCGTTCATGTATTTACTCGCAGCATTCGCAGCAAACTCGCAGGCAGGAGAGACCTTGAGTCCAGGCTCAGGAATCGACTGGTTCCGAGCGGACTCGGGCAGCTGCTGCTTGGATTATCGTAGAATAAGAGGAGCCGTCTTAGGAAAGGAAATGACTCAACTTAAAAAAAAAGACAGATGCCGCCTACCTACTCGTGCTCGTAGCTCGATCGGAGGTCAAGAGCCGTGGTCCGGCGGAAAAACGGAAGTCGTCCGTATCAAGTAATACGTGAATTGCTCAGTAGTGCTTCGCCACTACCGTAGCTGGCGGAAATAGCTTAATGGTAGAGCATAGCCTTGCCAAGGCTAAGGTTGAGGGTTCAAGTCCCTCCTTCCGCTCCTGGTGTTCGAACTAGTCATTAATGGTCAGCTTCATTGGTATCCTTTCGGTATGCCTTGCGAACATTTTCATTTTTAGCGCCTTCTCTTCTTTAGAGAAGCCAAACTCGAACGGATAGAGCAGATGGTCCAACTACATAACTTTTTCTTTTTTATTCTTTTTATGGTCGTGCCTTGTGGCACGGCAGCACCCGTACTATTGAAATGGTTCGTCAGTAGAGATGTTCCCACGGGTGCCCCTTTTTCCAATGGTACTATAATTCCTATTCCTATCTCTTCATTCCCTCTTTTGGTCTATCTACATTCCAGGAAAATCATACGCTCCATGGACGGAGCAAAAAGTGGAGTCTTGGTCAGAGCAAGTCGCCCTATTCTATTACCAGACATAATTGGGAGAAGCTCATCCGAAACTAGAGCTAGAAAGGCCTTATTTTTTTTCGTTCCCGTTCTTCATTTCCGTCTTCTCGAATCCAAGGGGGACTTCTCATATTTAGAATCTTTCTGCGGTGTGCTCTGTTTACTATTCTTTCGTACTTTCCTCTTTTTAGCACGCGATAGGTCAGCGAAACGTGAGCGGGCGCGGAGAAGGAAAGGCCAAACACTTCGGCCGAACGGGAATGAGCAACGACGAAATGACAAGATGAGGTGCTCCGGGCACCCCCATTTAGATTTAGAAAGAAGGGTCGAAGGTTTTGGGCCTCTAGCTTTCCCCGTCCCCCCTGAGTTGGGTGGTGCTTGTGTGGGGGGCGTGCCACCAGAAATCGGGCTTGAAGCTCTCGCCTTACCAAGGAGCCGACAGCTGATGGCTATGGCTGTTGGTCACG